GTTTGAGTTGTGGTTTGGTGTGGGTTGCGTTTTTGTTTGGTTTTTGGGGGGGTGGCCTTTTAATGTCAAGAGAAAAAGAAGTGAAGCGTGGTCGGGTTGTGTTAGGGTTGTTAAGTTCCCATAGTTAAAGTATTATAACGACAATTTTTCAGATTGTAGATCTCGGATAGAGGCCGGGTGGGAATTTATGATGAAATTTGTTTTGTTCTTAGGTCTGTGTTTTGTTTTAGGGGGGTTAGCAGTAGCGTCCAATCCATCGCCTTATTATGGGGTGGTTGGGTTAGTTGTGGCGTCTATTGCAGGGTGCGGGTGGTTGGTGAGTCTGGGGGTTTCTTTTGTGTCGTTGGTGCTGGTTATAGTGTATTTGGGTGGGATGTTGGTGGTGTTTGTTTATTCGGTTTCGCTGGCTGCGGATCCTTATCCAGAGGCTTGGGCCGATTGAGGGGTGGTTGGTTATGGATTTGGGATGGGTTTGGTAGTGATGGTGGGGGTTGCTGTTGCCGGGGTGTTTGGGGGATTAGTGGAGGCGGGTACTGTTGATAGTGGGGGTCTGCTGGTGGTTCGACATGATTTTAGTGGGGTGGCGATGTTATATTCATGGGGGGCGGGGTTGTTTTTAATTGGTGGGTGGGGATTGTTGTTAACCTTATTTGTGGTGTTGGAGCTTGTGCGGGGGTTGTCTCGGGGGGCTATTCGGGCTGTTAGGTTTGGTGTGGTCAGAGAGTAGTTTAGTTTAAAATGCCAGCTTTGGGAGTTGGTGATGAAGGTTTGAGTCCTTTCTCTTTGATGGGGGTTGTGTTTTGTTTTCGTTGGTTTGTGGGTGGTTGGAGTAGGGTTATTTGGTTAAATTGGTATTGGTGTTAATGAAAAATTTTGTTTTGTGTGTAATGGTTGGACAAATGTAGGAGGATGTGGGTTAAAATTTTAGACAATTGAAGAAAAAAAAAATGACACGATAAAAATGATGGCCGAAATCGTCATTTAGCTCTAAGTCCCTAGAGAGTGAAAATTAAAGGGTTATGCACCGTGACTATGCATTATATAGTGCCTAGTAGGTAAATAGCGCGGATTTCATGAAAGTGGTCAAAGTGCATCAGTGTCAAGTTTGCGTAGGGCTTATCCTTCAACCATGACAGTTTGAGCGCTTAGGGGAGCGTTAGCCAGTTCGCCGGTCATGTGATGGACATGTCAAGAGGAAGATAACTCCTGCTGTGCACTGGAAGGGCTTATTGAAGAGACCCCGAAAAGAGAAAAAGAGTAAAAGGTCGGGTGACCCGGATAAGAGAGAGATAGAGGAGTATTCACGACCCAGCAGCTGTATCTGTGAAGAGCAGTGAGGAAGGAATGGAGCAAGTTATGGACCTGAAGTTACCACGGGTGGCGCAAAAGAGCAAGTTGGGCTTCGAGGGTAAGAGGGAAAGTATGACCCTGAAGACAATAACCTAAGGTATAACCGACGTTGAGTGACACGGTTCTCGTGAGAGACACGATCAATAGATAACCAGGTTCTCTGGCTTGGGAGTTCTTGAAAGCTGTTGGACAGGACTTGTTTGTAGGAGGTGGGCGAATGGTATGTCATTCGGGAATTCAAAGGTGTACTGGGACAATAGTCGTATGGTGGTAGGTGTAGTGTACGATAAAGCTAGTTCGATCTCGTGTGACGCTTGAGTGTTAATGAGGTAGAATCACTTGGGTTTATGGTACCTGAAGCAAGAATGTGGCTGGTCATGGAACTGCTCGCACATTATCTCGTGGGAGAAAATGTTTGGGTTGGGGGGGGAAGAGAAGTTGGTAAGAATGTGGAATTCCCTGCATTAATAGTATGTCTGATGTGGTAAATAAAGTAATGCAAAGGAATACATACCAGAAGGCCTCAGAGAAGCCATCTGGGGGGGGAAGGGGGGGGGTCATGATGGGGCGAGGAACATGAAGTGTCAAAACGGGTGGAATACGGTGGGGTAGGGGTTTGTGGGTTTATTGTGGGTTAGGTAACTCTAAGAAGGGGGAATGGCCTTCAATCTTTGGTTTACAAGACCAATGTTTTAATAAACTATTAGAGTTGGTTATAGTTTGAGTATTTTGTTTTCTAGGATTGAGGCGATTGGGAAGAGGATCAGGATGATGGTGAAGTATGAGAGGGATGCTAGTTGTCCAATGATGATGAATGGGTGTTCTACTGGTTGGCTGCCTACTCAGGTTAGGATTAGTAGGTTGGCAACTAGGGCTCAGAATAGGATTTGCGAGATTGGTCGGAAGGTCATTGAGCGAAGTTTGGATGTGTGAAGTAGTGGTATTAGGAAAAGCACTAAGATTGAGGCAGCTAGGGCCAGTACGCCCCCTAGTTTGTTTGGAATAGATCGAAGGATGGCGTATGCAAATAGGAAGTATCATTCGGGTTTGATGTGTGGTGGAGTAGCTAGGGGGTTGGCTGGCGTGAAATTTTCTGGGTCTCCTAGGAGGTTAGGGGAAAATAGAGCTATGGCAACAAGGGAGATGAGTAGGAGGGCGAATCCTAGGATGTCTTTTATGGAGTAGTAGGGGTGGAATGGGATTTTGTCGCAATCTGATGGGATGCCTAGTGGGTTGTTTGATCCTGTTTCGTGTAGGAGGGTGAGGTGTACTAGTGTAAGTCCTGCGATGAAGAATGGAAGGAGGAAGTGGAGGGCGAAAAATCGGGTTAATGTTGGGTTGTCTACGGAGAAGCCCCCTCAAGCTCATTCTACTAGGGTTTGGCCAATGTATGGGATTGCTGAGAGTAGGTTGGTGATTACTGTGGCTCCTCAGAAAGATATCTGTCCTCATGGTAGGACGTAACCTACGAAGGCTGTGGCTATTAGGGTTAGTAGGAGGATGACTCCGATGTTTCAGGTTTTTTTGTTTAGGTATGATCCGTAGTAGATTCCTCGTCCGATATGAAGGTAGATGCAGATAAAGAAGAAAGAGGCTCCGTTTGCGTGTAGGTTGCGGATTAGTCAACCGAATTGGACGTTTCGGCACATGTGGGCAACGGAGTTGAAGGCTATGGAGGTGTCGGCTGTGTAGTGTGTGGCTAGTAGTAGGCCTGTAATAATTTGTGTGGCTAGGCAAAGGCCGAGTAGGGATCCGAAGTTTCATCAGGTGGAAATGTTTGATGGGGTTGGCAGGTCGATTAGGGAATCGTTAATGATTTTTAGTAGAGGGTGGTTTTTACGTAGATTTGGGGCCATTGTGAGGTTCTGTGTGCGGACATGAGGATGATGAGTAGAGATAGGGCAAAGGAGCTTAGATAGGCTTTGATTAATCCGGAGTGTAGTGTTGTGATTGTTTTGGTTGTTGTTAGTTGGAGGTTAGCTAGGCCTTCTGGGCCTAGTAGTTTGTATCAGGAGAGGTCTACTAGGTGAGAGGCAATGTTCTGTCCTCCGGTTAGGAGTGTTTTTGTGGTTAGACGGTGGGTTAGCAGGTTGAAGTATCCTAGGGATGTAGAGAAGTTGTAGAGTGGGGTCTGTTTTGTGAGGATTAGAGTTTGTGTTAATTTTGATAGTTCTAGTGCAATGATGATTCCTAGAATGGTGATTACTAGGGCTGTGATTTTGATAGATAGTGGTATGGTTATGGGAGGGGTTTTTGTGGGTGTAATATATGAGGTGATTAATAGTCCTGCTATGATGCTTCCCAGGGCCAGTCGAGTGATGGGGGAGGTAATTGCTGGGTTGTTTTCGTTTATTGGTGTTAGTGGAGGAATTCGGGTGAAGCCGGTTTGTACTAGCACGGTTATTCGGATTGTGTATACTGCGGTGAATGATGTGGCTAATAGGGTGAGGATCAGGGCTCATGAGTTTAGGTAGGAGGTGTTCAGGCATTCGATGATCTGATCTTTTGAGTAGAAACCTGCAAGGAATGGTGTTCCTATTAGGGCTAGGTTGCCAATGGTTAAGCATGAAGTGGTTGTGGGTAGTATTTTTTGTAGGCCTCCTATTTTTCGGATGTCTTGTTCGCCGTTTAAGTTGTGGATGATAGATCCTGAGCATAGGAATAGTATTGCTTTAAAGAAAGCGTGGGTCGAGATATGTAAGAAGGCCAGTTGTGGTAAGTTAAGGCCGATGGTGACTATTATCAGGCCTAGTTGGCTTGAAGTAGAGAAAGCGATAATTTTTTTGATGTCATTCTGAGTGAGGGCGCACGTAGCTGCAAATAATGTTGAGAGAGCACCTAAGCATAGGCATGTAGTTATGGCAGTTTGATTACTGCTTAGTAGTGGGTGGGTTCGGATGAGGAGGAAGATTCCGGCAACTACTATTGTGCTTGAGTGGAGTAGGGCAGATACAGGAGTGGGTCCTTCTATGGCGGCCGGGAGTCAAGGGTGTAGGCCAAATTGGGCTGATTTGCCTGTTGCGGCTAGGATGAGTCCTAGCAGTGGGAGGGTTGGGGTTTGATGTGGGGAGTTGAGTTGTTGGATTTCTCAGGTATTTGTGGTATAGGCTAGTCATGCTAGGCAAAGAATAAGTCCTACGTCTCCGACTCGGTTGTATAGGATAGCTTGAAGTGCGGCAGTGTTAGCTTCTGCTCGGCCATGTCATCAGCTAATGAGTAGGAATGATATGACTCCTACTCCTTCTCATCCGATAAATAGGACGAATAGATTATTGGCTACAATCAAGGTCAGTATTGCGATCAGGAAGAGGAGGAGGTAGGTAAAAAATTTTGTGGCGTGCGGGTCGGAAGCTATGTATCATGTGGCGAATTGTAGGATAGATCATGATACGAATAGGGCGATTGGGAGGAATGTGAGGGAGTAGAAGTCTAGTTTTAGGCTGATTGGGATTTTGAAAGTTATAATGAATTTTCATTCTCATAGGGTGATTAGGCTTTCTGATCCTGAATGGATGTGAATGGTTATTGGGATTAGACTGATTAAGAAGGAGGCTTTGACTGTGTTAGTAATTGTGGAAGGGGTATTTTTTAGGCTGTCCGATAGGAGAGGGAAGATGATAGGGGTTGAGAGTGTTGTTAGGGTTAGTAGCGTGAAGGTATTAAGGACTAGTGATAGGTCCATTACTTTCACTTGGATTTGCACCAAGATGAGTGGCTCCTAAGACCATTGGATTACTATTATCCTTTGAAAGTAAGGGGGCTGAGGTTTCATACTCAGATGCAAGAGTTAGCAGTTCTTGTTGGTTAAACCTCCCCTCGGTGGGCAAGAAGGTTTTAGCTTCTATTTTTAGGATCACAGTCTAATGTTTTGATTGAAACTATGCCCACATATTGGGATGCCTGAGATGAGTTGTGGTTTGAGGATGAGTAGGGCTATGGGGATTATGTGTAGGGCTATGAGCAGGTGTTCTCGTGTGGAGGAGTTTTGGATAGATGTGATGTGGGATGGGAGGGTTCCTCGTTGTGTTATTGTGAGTATGTATAGGGTGTATGAGGCGGTTAGTAGGATAGCTGATCCGGTTAAGATGATGGTGAGTGAGGATCAGTTGAATAGGGCGATTACGATAGTTAGTTCTGCTATCAGGTTGGTTGTGGGGGGGATTGCTATGTTTGTTAGGTTTGCTAGAAGTCATCAGGTGGATATTAAAGGGAGTAGGGGTTGGATGCCTCGGGTGAGTAGTAGGATTCGGCTATGGGTTCGTTCGTAGTTGGTGTTGGCTAAACAGAATAGTATTGAGGATGTTAGGCCGTGTGAGATTATTAGAATTATTGCTCCTGAGAATGCTCATTGGGTTTGAATTATGGTTGCGGCAATGACAAGGCCTATGTGGCTGACAGATGAGTAGGCGATTAGTGATTTTAGGTCGATTTGTCGTAGGCAAATGGCGCTTGTCATTAGTGCTCCTCATAAGGCTAAGGTGATGAAGGGGTAGTGGAGGTTGTTTAGTGATGGGTTGATTAGGATTGTAATTCGTATGATTCCATAGCCTCCTAGTTTTAGTAATAGGGCGGCAAGTAGTATGGAGCCGGCAATTGGGGCTTCTACGTGGGCTTTTGGTAGTCATAGGTGGAGGCCGTATAGTGGTGCTTTTACTATGAAGGCTATGAGGAGGGCTATAGCAGATACCAGGCTTGTTCAAGAAGTTGATGTTTCTGGGCGGAATAGTTTTAGTATTGGAAGGTATAGGGTGCCGATTTGATTGTGTAGGTGCATGATGGCGATTAGCAGGGGGAGTGAGCTAGCGAGAGTGTAGAATAAGAGGTAGATGCCAGCGTTTAGTCGTTCTGGTTGGCTACCTCATCGGGTGATTAGGATTAGGGTAGGGATTAGGGTAGCTTCGAACGAGATATAGAACAGTATGAGTTCTGATGTTGAGAAGGCTATGAGGATGAACGGTTGGGCTAGAATTAGGGTTGTGATGAAAGTTCGCTTGCGGGCGATGGGTTCTTTTTCTAGGTGGTTTTGGCTTGCTAAGATTATTAGAGGTAATAGTCAGCATGATAAGACTAGCAGGGGTGAGGAGATTTGGTCGATGGAGGTTCAGGGGGACAGGCTTTTGCTGGGGTAATATGACGGCACTAGTCAATGGAGGCTGATGGTAGCGATTAGCAGGCTATGGGTGGTGGTGTTAGTTCATAGGTGTTTGTGGGGGGAGAGGATGGTTAGTGGTAGAAGTATAAGGGTTGGTAGGATGATTTTTAGCATTGTAGGAGGTTGAAGTTGTGTAAGTGGTCGGAGCCGTGGGTTCGGGCGGAGGCAACTAGTAGGGCTAGCCCTGTTCCTGCTTCACAGGCTGAAAAGGTCAATATAAAAATAGGTAGGAGGGCAGGGGATGGTGTTTGTGTTTGGATGGGTCATATTGATAGGGCAATGTATATTGATAGTATTATGCTTTCTAAGCATAGTAGGGCTGAGATTAAATGAGTTCGGTGGAAGGCCAAGCCTAGGCTGCTTAGGGTGAAGGCGGAGTAAAAGCTTAGGTGGAGGGCGGTCATGAAGAAAGTTATAGTGTTTGAGCTATAATCTGTTGAGTCGAAATCAACTGTCTTGGTTAGACTAACTTTCTGTTATTCAGCTCATTCTAGTCCTCCTTGGGTTCATTCGTATGCTAGACCTAGGGTGAGGAGTAGGATAAGGGTTGAGGTTCAAGTTAGTGTGGTGGTTGGCGTTTGTAGTTGGGTCGCTCATGGTAGGGGGAGTAAGAGTGCAATTTCTAGGTCGAACAGGAGGAATAGGATTGCCACGAGGAAGAATCGGATTGAGAATGGCAGGCGAGCAGAGCCTAGGGGGTCGAATCCGCATTCGTATGGGGATAGTTTTTCTGAGTCTGGAGTTATTTGGGCGAGTCAAAAGTTTAGTAAGGTTAGGGTGATGCTTAGGGCTAGTGATAGGGCTATTATGAATAGGATTATGTTTATTGCTTCCCTCTGGGGTTAAACCAGATTCTATGGATTGGAAGTCGATTGTAATTAATATACTAGGGAAGCAGGATCCTCATCAGTAGATAGAAATGTAGAGGAATAGTCAGACTGCGTCTACGAAGTGTCAGTATCAAGCTGCTGCCTCGAAGCCGAAGTGGTGAGTTGGTGTAAAGTGGTATTTGATTAGGCGTAGGAGGCACACTAGAAGGAATGTAGTGCCAATGATTACATGTAGGCCGTGGAATCCTGTAGAGACAAAGAATGTGGAGCCGTACACTCCGTCTGCGATTGAGAAGGGCGCTTCGTAGTATTCTATGGCTTGTAGCCCTGTGAAGTAGCATCCTAGTAGGATTGTTAGGGTTAAAGCGCAGATTGCTTGTACTCGGCGGGCTTCTATGATGCTGTGGTGGGCTCATGTGACGGTGACTCCTGAAGCTAGGAGGATGGCTGTGTTCAGTAGGGGGACGTCTATAGGGTCTAGGGGTGTAATTCCGACTGGGGGTCATTGTCCTCCTAGTTCTGGGGTTGGAGCTAGGCTTGAGTGGAAGAATGCTCAGAAGAAGCCTAGGAAGAAGAAGGCTTCTGATGTGATGAATAGGACTATTCCGTATCGAAGGCCTTTTTGTACTGTTGGGGTGTGGTGGCCTTGGAATGTGCTTTCTCGTACAATATCCCGTCATCATTGGAATATGACCAGGGCAGTGGAGAGGAGGCCAATAATTAAGAGGTAGGGGGAGTTGGAGTGGAATCACATTGTTAGGCCTGAGGCAGTGAGGAGAGCGGCGATGGCTCCGAAAATAGGTCATGGGCTTGGGTCTACTATGTGGTAGGAGTGGGCTTGGTGTGTCATTGGGTTTAGATATTTTCTTGGAGGTATAGGCTTAGTAGGAGTACGAACACATAAGCTTGGATTATGGCCACGGCTACTTCTAGGATTGTTAATAGGAATAGTACTAGTAGGGTTAACAGGGATACCGTTGGTATTGTTGATGACAGGGCTACTGTGGCTGTGGAGATAAGTTGGATGAGGAGGTGGCCTGCTGTTAAGTTGGCAGTTAGGCGTACTCCTAGTGCTAGAGGACGTATTAGGAGGCTTGTTGTTTCGATTAGGATTAGAGCTGGGATCAATGGTGTGGGGGTTCCTTCTGGTAGAAGATGGCTTAGGGAGATGGAGGGTTGGTTTCGTAAGCCTGTCAGCAGGGTAGCGAGTCATAGGGGTAGGGCCAGGGCTAGGTTTATAGATAGTTGGGTGGTGGGGGTGAAGGTATAGGGCAGTAAGCCTAGTAGGTTGGTTAGTAGTAGGAAGATTATTAGGGAGGTTAGGATTAGGGCTCATTTGTGGCCGTTTTTGTTTAGGGGGGTTATTAGTTGTTTTGTGATTAGGTTGGTGAGTCATAGTTGTAGGGTGGATAGGCGTCCAGTGATTCATCGGTTGTCTGTAGATGGTAGAAGGAGAGCTGGGAATGTTATGGCGATAAGAATTAGTGGGATTCCTATTAGAGAGGGGCTTGAGAATTGGTCGAAGAAGCTTAGGTTCATGGTCAGTTTCAGGGGGAGGTGCTGTGGGTTGTTGGTGTTTTGCTTGATGGGCGATTTGTTGATGTAAATGATAGGAGTTTTGGTTGGATTAGGAGGGAAAAGGTTAGTCATGTAATGAGCATGATAAAAAATCAAGGGCTTGGGTTTAGTTGTGGCATCCATTAAGGAGGGGGCGGATGTCCTCTTTCTCTAGCTTAAAAGGCTAGCGCTGTCTCATAGCTTCTTAATGATTATGATGATGTTAGGGAAGATCAGTTTTCAAAGTTGGCTAGGGGGATAGATTCTACTACGATTGGCATGAAACTGTGGTTAGCTCCGCAGATTTCTGAGCATTGGCCGTAGAATACGCCAGGTCGTGAAGCTAGAAGGGAAGTTTGGTTTAGGCGTCCTGGAATTGCATCGGTTTTCACGCCGAGGCTTGGTACAGCTCATGAGTGTAGTACGTCGTCAGCGGTTACGATAACTCGGACGGTGGATTGAGTTGGGACGATAACACGGTGGTCTACTTCTAGGAGTCGGAAGTGGCCTTTTGGTAGATCTGTTGTTGGTGTTATGTAGGAGTCAAATGTGAGGTTTTTGAAGTCGGTGTATTCGTAGGTTCAATATCATTGATGACCAATAGCTTTTAGGGTGAGGTCTGGTTCGTTGATTTCGTCTATTATGTAGAGGATTCGTAGGGATGGAAGGGCAAGGGCGATTAGGACTATGGCTGGCAGGATTGTTCAGACTAGTTCGATTACTTGTGCGTCAACTGTGCTTGATGTTAGTTTTCCTGTGAGTGTGACGGTTAGTAGATAGAGGACTAGGGTGCAAATGGCTAAAACGACCATTATAGCATGGTCGTGGAATTGTGTTAGTTCTTCTATGATGGGTGAGGAAGCGTCTTGGAAGGTGATTTGTGAATGGTTGGCCATTATATTTGGTGCTGAGATGTACGGGGTTTTCACCTGTAATTTAGTCTTGACAAGGCTATGTAATTGTTTTACTAACATCCCTGTATAAGAAAGAAGCATAAGTGGGCTATGCGGTTGGCTTGAAACCAATATATGAGGGTTCGATTCCTTCCTTTCTTGGGTTTGAACAAAGGCTGGTTCTTCGAAGGTGTGGAATGGTGGAGGGCAGCCGTGGATTCATTCAATGTTTGTGCTTGTTAGTTCTGGTTGTGAGGCTTTGCGTTTGGATGCGAAGGCTTCTCAGATGATGAATACTAGTATGATTACGGCTATTATAGAGATTAGTGAGCCTACAGATGAGATGGTGTTTCATAGGGTGTAGGCGTCTGGGTAGTCTGAGTATCGTCGTGGCATTCCGGCCAGGCCTAGGAAGTGTTGAGGGAAGAAGGTGAGGTTGACACCTACGAATATTACTCCGAAGTGGGTTTTGGCTCATGTGGAGTGTAGTGTGTACCCTGTAAATAGGGGGAATCAGTGTGTGAATCCTGCTAGAATTGCGAATACTGCTCCTATTGATAGGACGTAGTGGAAGTGAGCTACTACGTAGTAGGTATCATGTAGGGCGATGTCTAGTGAAGAGTTTGCCAGGATGATGCCTGTTAGGCCTCCGATGGTGAACAGGAAGATAAAGCCTAGGGCTCATAGTATGGGTGGGTCTCATTTGATAGTTCCTCCGTGTAGTGTTGCCAGTCAGCTAAAAACTTTGATTCCTGTTGGGATTGCGATGATCATAGTGGCTGATGTGAAATATGCTCGAGTGTCTACGTCTATTCCTACGGTGAATATGTGATGAGCTCATACGATGAACCCTAGGAATCCGATAGAGAGCATGGCTCATACTATACCCATGTAGCCAAATGGTTCTTTTTTGCCAGCGTAGTAAGCTACGACATGTGAGATGATCCCGAATCCTGGGAGGATTAGGATGTAGACTTCTGGGTGGCCAAAGAATCAGAACAGGTGTTGGTAGAGTACTGGGTCTCCTCCTCCTGCTGGGTCAAAGAAGGTGGTGTTAAGGTTGCGGTCAGTGAGTAGCATGGTGATGCCGGCGGCTAGCACTGGGAGGGATAGGAGGAGCAGTACTGCGGTAATTAGGACTGATCAAACAAATAGTGGGGTTTGGTATTGGGATAGGGCAGGGGGTTTTATGTTAATTGCTGTTGTGATAAAGTTGATTGCTCCTAGGATGGAAGAGATTCCAGCTAGGTGGAGGGAGAAGATAGCTAGGTCGACTGAAGCTCCGGCGTGGGCTAGGTTGCCGGCTAGAGGGGGGTATACTGTTCATCCTGTTCCTGCCCCTGCTTCTACGGTAGAGGAGGCTAGAAGGAGAAGGAAGGATGGGGGGAGTAGTCAGAAGCTTATGTTATTTATTCGGGGGAATGCTATGTCGGGGGCCCCGATTATTAGTGGGACTAGTCAGTTCCCGAATCCTCCGATCATGATTGGTATCACTATGAAGAAGATTATGACGAAGGCATGGGCTGTAACTACTACGTTGTAGATTTGGTCGTCCCCTAGTAAGGATCCTGGTTGTCCTAGTTCGGTTCGGATGAGCAGGCTTAGGGAGGTTCCTACTATTCCGGCTCATGCTCCGAAGATTAGGTAGAGGGTGCCAATGTCTTTGTGGTTGGTTGAGAATAATCATCGGTTAATGAAGGTCACAGGTAAGATGGCTGAGTGTATAAGCGTTAGGCTGTAGTCCTTTTTACAGAGGTTCGATTCCTCTTCTTATCGGCTCTGTGGTGAAATTCATGGTGAGTTGCAAGCTCACAGATGTGCGTTGATTGCGTGCCGGGGCCTGTTGCTAGGTGGAAGCCTGATGGTTTGGGCGTGTAGCTGTTAACTACAATGTTATGGGATCGAGGCCCATCTACCTAGGGGTTTATGCAAGGCCCTAGCTTAATTAAAGTATCTGGGTTGCATTCAGGAGATGCAGGGTAGTGTCCTGCGGGTCTTAGCAGAAACTAAGAGGGTTTAACTCTTGTTTAAGGCTTTGAAGGCCTTCGGTTTAGGTGAACCTAAGTTTCTAAATGGTGGTGGGGATTATTGGGGCTATGGGGAGCAGGGAGGTTGATAATACAGCTAGGATGGCGATTGGGGTGGGAATTGGTTTGTTTGTGTGTCACTGCTTCATATGGTTTGTGGTGTGTGGGGGTAATGTGATTGTTGCGCAGTATGAGAGGCGGAGGTAGAAGAATAGGCTTAGTAGGGATAGGATTGAAATTATTACTGCTGCAGGGGCTATGTCTTGTTTAGTTAGTTCTTGGATGATTAGTCATTTGGGTAGGAAGCCTGTCAGTGGGGGTAGGCCTGCTAGGGATAGAAGGGTTAGGAGGAGTGCTGCATTTAGTGCTGGGGCCTTTGTTCATGTGGTTATTAGGGTTGATAGTTTTGAGGCTTTGGTTGAGTGTAGGGTTAGGAATGTGGCTGTTGTTATTAAGGCATATAGGTAGAAATTTAATAGGGTGAGTTTGGGGTTGTAGGAGATAATGATAGTTATTCAGCCTAAATGGGAGATGGAGGAAAAGGCTAAGATTTTTCGGATTTGTGTTTGGTTTAGTCCTATTCACCCTCCTAGGGCTGTAGAAAGGATAGCTATAGATGTCAGTACGGTTGGGTTGAGTGATGGTGATGTTATGTAGAGTAGTGTGATTGGTGGGAATTTTATCAGTGTGGAGAGTAGGAGTCCGGTGGTGAGTGGGGTTCCTTGTAGTACTTCTGGGAATCAGAAGTGGAATGGGACCAGGCCCAGTTTTATTGCGATGGCTGAAGTCAGGATTAGGCATGATGTGGGGTTGGTTAGTTGGGTGATGTCTCATTGTCCGGTTTGTCAAGCGTTGATTATGCTCGAGAATAGGAGTAGGGCAGAGGCGGTTGCTTGGGTGAGGAAGTACTTGGTTGCAGCTTCGATGGCTCGGGGGTGGTGGGATTTGGAGATTATGGGGAGGATGGCTAGAGTGTTGATCTCAAGTCCGGCTCAGGCTATGATTCAGTGGTTGCTTGAGATTGTTAAAGTTGTACCTAGGAGTAGGCTGGCAGTGAAAACTAGTTTTGCCTGTGGGTTCATTAGCAAGGGAAGGGGTTGAACCATCATTTTCGGGGTATGGGCCCGATAGCTTGTTTAGCTGACCTTGCTAGAAAATAATATAAAGGGAGTATAGAGGGTTTTGGTCTCTCTAGTGTAGGTTCAAGTCCTACTTTTCTAAGATGTTAGGAAATGAGAGGGCTGGTATACCTCTATGTTCACTTTATCATAGTGACCCTTTGACGTTCAGGCACATTTCCTTAGGGTATTATGTATGGGGGTAGCCCTGCATAGCAGATTGGTATGCTTGTGTGTCATAGGCATAGGGCCAGGGTTAGTGGCAGGAAGTTTTTTCATAGAAGGTGCATTAGTTGGTCGTATCGAAATCGTGGGTAGGATGCGCGGATTCATAGGAAGCCAGCGGATAGGAGTAGTACTTCTGTAGCTAGTATTGTGGGAAATAGTTCTTGGGGTGGGTTAAAGGGGCTTGGATTAAAGAATAAGATGGCGGTTAGTGTGTTTATTAGTATGATGTTGGCGTATTCGGCAAGGAAGAATAGGGCAAAGGGTCCTGCTGCGTATTCTACGTTGAAGCCGGAAACTAGTTCTGATTCACCTTCTGTGAGGTCGAACGGGGCGCGGTTTGTTTCGGCTAGGGTAGAGACATATCATATTATTGCTAATGGTCAGCATGAGAAGATTAGGTGGAGGGGTTCTTGGGTGACTGCGAGAGTGCTGAGGGTGTAGTTTCCGCTTAGGAGGATGATTGACAGGAGGATGATGGCTAGGGTGACCTCGTAGGAGATGGTTTGGGCTACTGCTCGTAGGGCGCCGATTAGGGCGTATTTTGAATTGGAGGCCCATCCTGATCATAGGATAGAGTAGACTGCTAGGCTTGATATGGCCAGTAAGAATAAAAGTCCCAAGTTTAGGTCGGCTAGTGAAAATGGTATGGGCAGTGGGATTCAGATTGAGATTGCTAGGAGGAGGGCTAGTATTGGGGTTATGATGAATAGGATTGGGGAGGATGTTGATGGGCGGATGGGTTCTTTGATAAATAGCTTGATACCGTCTGCTAGTGGTTGTAGTAGGCCGAATGGGCCTACGATATTTGGTCCTTTTCGGCTCTGTATGTAACTTAGGATTTTTCGTTCTACTAACGTTAGAAAGGCTACTGCGATGAGGATTGGTAGGGCGTAGGAGAGGGCTATGATTAGGTTGATTAGGATTGGATAGTGGGTCATGTGTGGGGGAGGAGCTAGGGAGAGGATTTGAACCTCTGGATTGAAGGACTTAAGCCTTCTGCATTTGCCTGGCTCTGCCACTCTAGCTGATCCTTTTCTAGGATGTGGGGGAAGGTGATAGCCTTTTGTAATTTAGTTGGTTTCATTACTTAAGGCGAAGGCTTGCTTGTGGTATTGGCCTCACTTTTCCTATCCTTTCGTACTGGGAAGAGTTCATCATAGATAGAAACCGACCTGGATTGCTCCGGTCTGAACTCAGATCACGTAGGACTATTAATCGTTGAACAAACGAACCCTTAGTAGCGGCTGCACCACTAGGATGTCCTGATCCAACATCGAGGTCGTAAACCTCCCCGTCGATATGGACTCTCGGAGGAGATTGCGCTGTTATCCCTGGGGTAGCTTGGTCCATTGATCAATTATATTGGGTCTGGGTGCTGTTTGCACGTTGAGGGGTTGCTCTTAGTCTAGAGTTGTGGTCTAGTATTTGGAGGTTCTGTTTTGCTCCAAGGTCGCCCCAACCGAAAAATTGCGAGCCAATATCCCGTGGTTTGGTGAACCCGGTGGTGGGAGTGAATGCATTTTGGGGTGGCTGCTGATTTTGAAGTTCCACAGGGTCTTCTCGTCTTATGGGTTTATCCCTGCTTTTTCACAGGGAGATCAATTTCACCGATTGCCTGTAAGAGACAGTTAAGACCTCGTTTAGCCATTCATACTAGTCCCGATTTACGGGACAATTGATTGCGCTACCTTTGCACGGTTAGGATACCGCGGCCGTTGAACAACAAGTCACCGGGCAGGCATCACCCTCAATACTTGTTTGTTGGTTTGCTGAGGGCTATGTTTTTGGTAAACAGTCGGGCCTTGACGGGTTTGCCTAGTTCCTTTTACAGGTTTTAATCTTTCTTAGTGGACGCTCCTTTGTCGGGTTAACAAGGTGGTTGATATTGGGCTTGTTGGATTGGTCGTATCTTTGGGCTTGTTAATAATGTACTGATGTAAGCTTGCGTCTAAGAGGGAGGACCCAGGTTACTCATTCTAGCATTAATTCTCCTATTCCTATAGGTTAGCCTGTTATTGATGAGGGATTCATGTGGTTTTTATATTTTTTAGGTACAGAGCTTTAACGCACTCTTTGTTGATGGCTGCTTGAGGGCCCACAGTAATGTTGTAGTAGTTATTTATCCGCTCGTGGAGATTGTACTCTTTTTTAAAGGAGCTGTACCTCCTTTAAATAGCCCTTAATTCGCTTCATTAGGGTTTGAGGTTTCCTTGGAGAAGAATTAAGAGTGAACTTAGATTCGTTTCACAGGCAACCAGCTATCACCCAGCTCGATTGGCTTTTCACCTCTACTAACAAGTCATCCCACTCTTTTGCAACAGAGACGGGTTCGCTCAAGGATAGCTGCTCGTAAGTAGCTCGCTTGGGTTTCGGGGTGGCAAACTTAAATTCATTTTGCTTGGTTTTTCTTGCTAGACCATGATGCAAAAGGTACAAGGGCTGATCTTTGCTGTTTTTAGCTTATTTTTTTCACTTTTATTTCATCTTTCCCTTACGGTACGTGATCTCTATCGCTCCAATGGTGTCTTTTCTATCGCCTATACTGAGACTAGTAAATGCTTTAGTTTAAGTATGGGAGTAGCTTTGTTATTCCGGGTCATGTATATTGGGCTAGAATTTGGCATCAAGACGATCTGGTAGTAGCAGACATCTCTCAGGTGTAAGCTGAGTGCTTTGGTTAAGCTACGTCTTGATAGTCTAAGTGCACCTTCCGGTACACTTACCTTGTTACGACTTACCTCCTCTTTGGCTGGATGGCGTATTATGTATGGGGTGGGTTGGGTCGCTTTTGAGGAGGGTGACGGGCGGTATGTACGTGTCCCAGAGCCGGCTTAAAGAGGGCTCGATTATCCCACTTTACTGCTAAATCCTCCTTCCGGGGACAGTTTCATATCCCCATGCCGTTGTGTTCTAAGCTAGAAAATGTAGCCCATTGCTCCCATTCCATAGGCTATACCTTGACCTGTCTTATTAGTGTAATGGGACTATTGTGCTCACTGTTGGGCCTTCACGGTGGGTGGGCTGGAGACGGCGGTATATAGGCTGCTTTGGCAAGGAATGGTAGGGTATATCGTGGATCATCGATTATAGAACAGGCTCCTCTAGGTGGATTTGAGACACCGCCAAGTCCTTAGAGTTTTAAGCGTTTGTGCTCGTAGTTCTCGGGCGGATGCTCCGGTAAGATCGAGCATCAAGATTTAGGGCCAGGCATAGTGGGGTATCTAATCCCAGTTTGGGTCCTGGCTTTCGTGGAGTTCAATTGATCGTTGGTCTAAGATTTTCTTTGGTAGAGGCCTTATGGGCATCATGGGCTTGTGACGGCTCAGTTGCTTTTTAATCTTAGCTACTTGGATAGCATGTGACCACTCTTTACGCCGTTATAACGTTGATTTGGGTCTCCTGTATGACCGCGGTGGCTGGCACAGGATTTACCGACCCTGAAATTGCTATGACTAAGTCAAGTTTACACTCATTGCTTAATACTGGCTACTGCTGAATACCCGTGGGGGTGTGGCAATTGCTAGGCGTCTTGGGCTACGATTGTGGTGTGCCTGATACCCGCTCCTGTCGACCTAAAATTAGGGTACCCGGGGCATCTACACTGGATTGCGGATACTTGCATGTATAAATCTAGCAACAACCAACAGTAAGGTTGGGACTAAGTCTTTTGTCCCTGGGTGCATGTGGCAGCCATCTTGACATCTTCAGTGTCATGCTTTTTATAAGCTACGGGGAC